CTGAAAAGCAAATAAGTAAACAATTAAATTGGATTCGTTGGATGGTAGCAACAAAATGGAGTGCTAAACCCCGTTCGTTTCGTATTGAATTGAATTAATCGATCACCTTGCTATCGAACATTTATTTTGGATTAAAAATTTTTTGAAAAATAAATTCGACATATTTTTTATTTTTATTTATTATTATGAGAATCAATCCTACTACTTCTGGTCCTGGAGTTTCCGCGTTTGAAAAAAAGACCCTGGGGCGGATCGCTCAAATCATTGGCCCGGTGCTAGATGTAGCCTTTCCACCGGGCAAGATGCCAAATATTTACAACGCTTTGGTAGTTAAAGGGCGAGATGCTGTTGGACAACAAATTAATGTGACTTGTGAAGTCCAGCAATTATTAGGAAATAATCGAGTTCGAGCTGTAGCTATGAGTGCTACGGATGGTTTAATGAGAGGGATGGAAGTGATTGACACGGGAGCTCCTCTAAGTGTTCCAGTCGGCGGGGCGACTCTAGGACGAATTTTTAACGTGCTTGGAGAACCTGTTGATGATTTAGGTCCTGTAGATACTCGCACAACATCCCCTATTCATAGATCTGCCCCTGCCTTTATACAATTAGATACAAAATTATCCATTTTTGAAACAGGAATTAAAGTAGTAGATCTTTTAGCCCCTTATCGGCGTGGGGGAAAAATAGGACTTTTCGGGGGAGCTGGGGTGGGGAAAACAGTACTAATTATGGAATTAATTAACAACATTGCGAAAGCTCATGGAGGTGTATCCGTATTTGGCGGAGTAGGGGAACGTACTCGTGAAGGAAATGATCTTTACATGGAAATGAAAGAATCTGGAGTAATTAATGAAGAAAATATTGCAGAATCGAAGGTAGCTCTAGTCTATGGTCAGATGAATGAACCACCGGGAGCTCGTATGAGAGTTGGTTTGACTGCCCTAACTATGGCGGAATATTTCCGGGATGTTAATGAACAAGACGTACTTCTATTTATTGATAATATCTTCCGTTTCGTCCAAGCAGGATCAGAGGTATCTGCTTTATTGGGTAGAATGCCTTCCGCTGTGGGTTATCAACCCACTCTTAGTACCGAAATGGGTTCTTTACAAGAAAGAATTACTTCTACCAAAGAAGGATCCATAACTTCCATTCAAGCTGTTTATGTACCTGCGGACGATTTGACTGACCCCGCTCCTGCCACGACATTTGCGCATTTAGATGCTACTACTGTACTATCAAGAGGATTAGCCGCTAAAGGTATCTATCCAGCAGTAGATCCTTTAGATTCAACATCAACTATGCTCCAACCTCAGATTGTTGGTGAAGAACATTATGAAACTGCGCAAAGAGTTAAACAAACTTTACAACGTTACAAAGAACTTCAGGACATTATAGCTATCCTTGGGTTGGACGAATTATCCGAAGAGGATCGCTTAACTGTAGCAAGAGCACGAAAAATCGAGCGCTTCTTATCTCAACCCTTTTTCGTAGCAGAAGTATTTACGGGTTCCCCGGGGAAATACGTCGGTCTAGCAGAAACAATTAGAGGGTTTAAATTGATCCTTTCCGGAGAATTAGATAGTCTCCCTGAACAGGCCTTTTATTTGGTAGGGAACATTGATGAAGCTACAGCGAAGGCTACGACTTTAGAAATGGAGAACAACTTGAAGAAATGACCTTAAATCTTTGTGTACTGACTCCCAATCGAATTGTTTGGGAGTCAGAAGTGAAAGAAATCATTTTATCTACCAATAGTGGACAAATTGGCGTATTACCAAATCACGCGCCTATTGCTACGGCTGTCGATATTGGTATTTTGAGAATACGTCTTAACGAACAATGGTTAACGATGGCTCTGATGGGCGGTTTTGCTAGAATAGGCAATAATGAGATTACTATTTTAGTAAATGATGCGGAGAAGGGTAGTGACATTGATCCACAAGAAGCTCAGCAAACTCTTGAAATAGCAGAAGCTAGCTTAAGGAAAGCTGAAGGAAAGAGACAAATAATTGAGGCAAATCTAGCTCTTAGACGAGCTAGAGCCCGAGTAGAGGCTATCACTGTGATTTCGTAACTAGTTAGTGCCTTCCGAATAATCAATAATCATCAAAGGAACTTCATGGATAGAAAAACTTATTAGATACCATTGGATATCTAATAAGGTCTACCTACTATTGGATTTGAACCAATGACTCCCGCCGTATGAAAGCAATACTCTAACCACTGAGTTAAGTAGGTCTTTTATAATCACAAAGAGAAAGAAATGGAACTCGTCGCATCGACGGATTATAAATGGAATATCATTTATAAGCAATACCAATCAAACATATCGCACAAATAAGATGTTGCATCATGGAATATTTATCTTGACAGGAGATTGTCGACATGATAAAATATGTATCACAAGCACAAGGGCTATAGCTCAGTTAGGTAGAGCACCTCGTTTACACGCGCGCCAATGTTTTTCAGAGGAGTACATCATGTAATCAAAAGA